AATCTTGGGTTAGGGAAGAAGGAGATATTCGCGACTACTGGCGGTTTCATTATGGGGCAGCTCATGATCTTCATATCGATCTATTATCCACCTCTGCATCTATTCTTTCTTAGCTAAACGGGTGGAAGATCCATCCAATTTGGTTATATCATGGACTCGAAAAACGGATCTGAATGTCACTGAAATGCACGATCTTCACAGGTATCACTTTTCACGATACCTAAACCTAAAAGGTGGAATAGCGATTTTCGAACCATTTCCTATAAGAGAATGGTTTCCATTACTTTGAGAAATGGATTCTATATCAAACTATAGCTATTGCATTAAAGAAGAAAAGAAACTAATAGAAGTCGAAGACGCGGAATGGTAGTGAATAGAGAAAAAGATTCTTCTGATTTTCTTGTTCCTGAAAATATTCTATCTATCTCCTAGACGCCGTAGAGAATTGATAATTTTCATGTCTTTCAATTCTCGTACTCGTAATTGGAAAGTTACGGAAGGAGATCCATCATTTTGCAATGAAAACAACATAAAAAACTCTGGACAATTTCGAAATCAGAGCAAGCGTCTTAATACATATGCAAAAAAATTCATTATTGGCCCACCATTGATTACAAGATTTAGCTTTTATGAATCGCTATTGGTTTGATACGAATAATGGCAATCGTTTCAGTATGTTAAGGATACAGATGTATCCACAATTCATTTAGAGTTACTTAATAGCCTATTTCTTATACTATATCTCTATCCCGTGAAATTCTCGAGCCGAAAGATGGATGCATATGCTGTGTTTCATTTTGCTAAATGATATCAATTAAATGGTGTATCAATTCTATAAATTGGATATAGCAATAAATAAATCAGCAAAATTCTTTTATTTTAGATAGAAGAAACATTTCTTCTATCTAAAATAAAAGAATGTACCCTTCTATCCAAATCCAATTTGCATCGATAAAATAAATCCAAATTCCAGATTCCAGCAGTAGATGAATAATTGCAAATTTTTGTGTGTACGAGATTCGAATAATTTCAAAATAACTGACATAATTTTTTATTTTTCCTGATCAGAAAAATACATGAAAAAGAAAGGAGGTAGAAAAATTTTTTGATTTATGGTTAAAGAAGAAAAACAAGAAAACAGGGGTTCTGTTGAATTTCAAGTATTCAATTTCACCAATAAGATACGGAGACTTGCTTCACATTTGGAATTACACAAAAAAGATTTTTCATCGGAAAGAGGTCTACGAAGACTTTTGGGAAAACGTCAACGTTTGCTGGCTTATTTGGCAAAGAAAAATAGAGTACGTTATAAGAAATTAATCAGTCAGTTGGATATTCGGGAGAAGTAATTTAATCGTTCGAATTTTTTTCTTATTTTATTAGTAGTCTTATAGTAGTCTTAGATTTTGCATTTTGATGAGCCTCGTTTTGAGGAATTCATGGAATAATCCATTTTTATGGAATAATGAATTAAGGAAGAAAGGATATGAACAAGGATACATAACATAAAAAAAAGAATAGATAAGACGATATTCGCCCTCCCCCTACATATTTAATTTCTTCTCCTATACAAAAACCAGCAAGACCTACTCCATTGGTAATTCCATCAATGACACCTTTATCTAAAAAATGTGTTAGTTCGGCTAATCTTCTTATACCCAGGATAAAGACCTTAGTATAGAAAACATCTATATAACCACGATTATATGACCAGCTGTATATCTTTTTTTTTACTTGATCCAAAAAGAACTTTTTGGGACTACCTTTTACAAGGGAATTTAGAAAATTCAAATTCTGAAAAAAAGAATAAGCGGATCCATAGAAGATATATGCTATGAATAGACCCAAAATAGCTAAACTTACAGAAGAAATTGCATTAGTGAGAAATTCATATGAATTTATAGAAGAATTAGAACTTTCCTGGAAAAAGTTTATTGAAGGAGTTAGCCACTTTGATAATATGGTTAATTCCGATATTCCATTATCCATTGCTCCATTATCAAAATGGATTCCTATGAATCCAATGAACAAAGTAAAAAGCAGTAATATAAGAAGAGGAAATAGCATAGTATTTCCCGTTTCATGAGGATAGACAAAAGTTTTTTTAGCCCCAAAGGAAGTACTAAAGGATACTATCCTATTTCTTGTATTACCAGGAATTTTGGGTATATTTTGTGAAAAAAAAGAAACTCCACTCTTCATTGTTGATAAAACAAAATCCCTATTGACTCCTTTGGGTATGCTTTTTCCCCATAAGGATATTGAATACAACGAACCTTCTTTAGTACTACTGTAATTTTGAAAATGAACACGCAAATACCCATCAAAAGTAAGTAAATATATCCGAAACATATAAAATGCAGTTAATCCTGCAGTAAAAGAGGCTATTATTCCAAAAAAGGGGGAATACAACCAACTATTACTAAGGATTTCATCTTTGGACCAGAAACAAGCAAGAGGTGGAATACCACAAAGAGAAAGTGTACCCCATAAAAAAGTAGTTCTTGTAATTGGAACGTATTTTCTTAAACCACCCATAAGAACCATATTCTGACTTTTATCTGGTGAATATCCAACAAGAGGTTCCATTGAATGAATAACGGATCCGGATCCCAAGAACAATAAAGCTTTCGAATAAGCATGAGTGATCAAATGGAATAAAGCAGCTTGATAAGAACCTATACCTAGAGCTAACATCATATAACCCAATTGAGACATTGTAGAATAGGCTAAGCTTCTTTTAATATCTCTCTGAGCAAGAGCTAAAGTAGCTCCTAAGAAGAGTGTTATTGTACCTACTAAAGAAATGAAACTCATTATCAAAGGTAGGGATATGAAAAGAGGAAGAAGTCGAGCTAGAAGAAAAATCCCCGCAGCAACCATAGTTGCTGCGTGTATAAGAGCCGAAATGGGAGTGGGTCCTTCCATAGCATCGGGTAACCATACGTGAAGAGGGAATTGTGCAGATTTTGCAACTGCACCAAGAAATAATAAAAAAGCACACAAAGTAGTAAGTAAGGAATTAATCTCATTATTAGGAATCCAGTTATTAGCTATTTTGAACAAATCTCGAAACTCTAAACTACCTGTTATCCAAAAAAAACCTAAAATTCCTAATAACAGACCAAAATCCCCTACACGATTAGTTATAAAAGCTTTTTGACAAGCACTCGCTGCAATTGGCCGTGTAAACCAAAAGCCTATCAATAAATAGGAACACATTCCCACAAGTTCCCAAAAAAAATAAATTTGTATCAAATTGGAACTAGTAACCAATCCCAACATAGAAGTATTAAAAAAACTTATATAAACAAAAAATCTCAAATATCCTTCATCGTGAGACATATAATCGTCACTATAAATAAGAACCAAGATTCCTACAGTAGTAATTAGTATTAACATAATAGAAGTAAGGGGGTCGATCAAGTATCCAAATTCTAAGGAAAAATCATTATTGATGGTCCAAGACCATAGATATTGATAGATAGAACTTCCATTTATTTGTTGAATAGACAGGTGAACTGAGAATACCATAGCTATACTTAAGAGTAAAACACTAGGAAAAGCCCATATGCGACGAAGATTTTTTGTTGCTGTCGGAATAAGAAAAAGTCCAAACCCCATTGACATAATAACTGGAAGTGGTAGAAGAGGGATTACCCAGGCATATTGATATGTATGTTCCATAAGAAAAGAAATAGCAATTTTTAGTTGAAATTTATAGTTCAATTTTTCTATAAAATAAAATTGTTTCCGATTCACCAAACCTATTCTTATCTCTTTCTGAAGAAATGAAAAAACAAAATAAGAATAAGAAAAAATACTGGAATTCTGAATTTTTCAAAATTTGTCTCATTGAAATATTCAAAAATTCAGAATGGGTTTAGTTGCTTAAATTCAAAAAGTTAATCAAATAATTTCGTTATCTCGTTATTAGCTAAAAAAAGATATTTATTAAAAAAAAAGATTGAATCATTTTACTTTCTATTCATTTTTGTATTTCTTTCTGTTAAAATGAAATAGCTCTCTTGTTTCGTAACTGATTGATTGAATTCCAAACAAAACCTATATTTATAGGACATTCTAAAATATTCCTTACTTCATATAAAACGGAAATCCTAATGACTAGAATTATCTAAGTTTTAGAATGTCTTGTTTAAGAGACTAAGTATTTTTTTATTTTGATTGGAATTCCATTATGGAATACCGTTCCGAACTTAATTAACTATTTGAATTTTATCTTCTTTTTATCTCCCCATCTTATATGGGGGCTTATCCCCCATACCGTATATTTATATATGGAGTATATTTGATATATAAATTGATTTAAATAGAAAACCTTTGTATAGAATATATCTTTGTATATATTCTATATTATTAAAACAAAGTCTAAAATATATACGAAAAATACGCTAAAAAACTCTTGTCCTATCCACATTAGACAAAATGAGGTAAAAAATAATTTAGAATTTCAATATCTTTCAGTATCTAAGTATAAATACTAAGAAAAAACAGAAAGAAGGATTGATTTGCGGCAATAGATGTCTTTCACATACAACTAGAAAAAAGTAATCCCCTTTTTGAATGGCAGTTCCAAAAAAACGTACTTCGATGTCAAAAAAGCGTATTCGTAAAAATATTTGGAAGAAAAAGACTTATTTTTCCATAGTACAATCTTATTCTTTAGCAAAATCAAGATCATTTTCTAGCGGCAACGAGCATACAAAACCAAAAGGTTTTTCTGGACAACAAACAAACAAATAATCAGGTTTTGGAATAATCTGAATTGACCTATCCCAAAGAAATTTCAATTATTTAATATGAATGAATAATTCGGATTAATTAATGAATGTACTTTTATGTGTCGAATTCCTCGGTACAATATTCTTAAAACAAATTCCTCTGTTATATAGAACAAAAGTTTTTGGTATATTGTGTCCTCAGTATTCTTTTCCTATCAAAGAATTTTTGATAATAGAATCCTCATAAAAAATATGAGGGTTCTATTATCAAAAGTAGAGTATTCTTGCAATAGGACTTACAACTTCTACTATCTTATCCAAAATTCACAAATAAATTGGTTTAGGACTGGTAAATCATATTAATAAGAGCGTAAAGGCTTTCATTCTAGAAATTTTTCTAAAATACAAAATTCTTTGTATTTAATGATGAAATTCTAATGTTCCTAAATTCTATGGACTCTCCCAATCTCGACGATTCGCGAGAAAATAACTATTATTCTTTTAAGTTAACTATTATTTCAAGTTAGCCGCCATGGTGAAATTGGTAGACACGCTGCTCTTAGGAAGCAGTGCTCAAGCATCTCGGTTCGAGTCCGAGTGGCGGCATTCTCGAAAAAGAATACAATAGATTAGAAAATGGATTCAATTCGAAATTTCCAATTTTGTAATGGGACCTTCTCCTTATGCTATTCGCAACTTTAGAACATATACTAACTCATATCTCTTTCTCAACCATTTCAATTGTGATTACGATTCATGTGATAACCTTATTAGTTCGTGAACTTAGGGGATTACGTGATTCGTCAGAAAAAGGAATGATAGCTACTTTTTTCTCTATAACAGGATTCTTAGTTTCTCGTTGGATTTCTTCGGGACATTTTCCATTAAGTAATTTATATGAGTCATTGATATTCCTTTCATGGGCTCTGTATATTCTTCATACTATTCCTAAGATACAGAACTCTAAAAATGATTTAAGCACAATAACTACGCCAAGTACTATTTTAACGCAAGGCTTTGCCACGTCGGGTCTTTTAACTGAAATGCATCAATCTACAATACTAGTACCTGCTCTACAATCTCAGTGGTTAATGATGCATGTCAGTATGATGTTACTAAGCTATGCAACTCTTTTGTGCGGATCCTTATTATCCGCCGCCCTTCTAATCATTAGATTTCGAAAGAATTTCGATTTCTTTTCTAAAAAGAAAAAAAATGTTTTAAGTAAAACATTTTTTTTTAGCGAGATTGAATATTTCTATGCAAAAAGAAGTGCTTTAAAAAACACCTCTTTTCCTGCATTTCCAAATTATTACAAATATCAATTAACTGAGCGTTTGGATTCTTGGAGTTATCGTGTCATTAGTCTAGGGTTTACCCTTTTAACCATAGGTATTCTTTGTGGAGCAGTATGGGCTAATGAGGCGTGGGGATCCTATTGGAATTGGGATCCTAAGGAAACTTGGGCATTTATTACCTGGACCATATTTGCAATTTATTTACATAGTAGAACAAATCCAAATTGGAAGGGTACAAATTCAGCACTTGTAGCTTCGATAGGATTTCTTATAATTTGGATCTGCTATTTTGGTATCAATCTGTTAGGAATAGGTTTACATAGTTATGGTTCATTTACATTACCATCTAAATGATTACATAACATAAAACTTTCATAAAATGAAGGTTTTTTCCATTTTTGTTTGATTTGAGAACCCCTTGAACGTCTTTTCAAAGGGTTCTCAAAAATTAGAGATAGATCTAATTAGACTTTTTTACTTTTTTCGAAATTTTTTGGTTTTTCAACTATGGAATATGGAGCGGACTAGTTAAAAAAAGAAAATCCTATTTAGGATAATAATTGGATAAGAGAGCCTCTACCCTGTCAACGGATAGCGAGAGAACAAAATCTGGATAAATACCAATTCCTATTACTGGTAAAAAGATACAGATTAAAAGAAAGAGTTCTCGTGGTCCAGAATCCACAAAATTAGCGTTTGGAACATGAAATAGCTTGTATCCATAGAACATCTGGCGTAACATAGATAATAAATAAATAGGAGTTAATATCATTCCAATTGCCATTACAAAAGTAATTAGCATTTTAGGCATTAACATAAATTTTGGACTAGTAATTAGTCCAAAAAATACTACTAATTCTGCAACAAAACCGCTCATTCCTGGCAAGGCAAGAGAAGCCATTGAAAAGCTACTAAACATGGTAAAAATTTTCGGCATTGGGATAGATATCCCCCCCAGTTCTTCGAGATAAACAAGACGCATTCTATCACAAGCCGTTCCCGCCAAGAAAAAAAGTGTAGCACCAATAAATCCATGGGATAATATTTGTAAAATAGCTCCATTTAGTCCAATGTTGGTTATGGAACCAATTCCTATAATTATGAAACCCATGTGAGATACGGAGGAGTAGGCTATTCTTTTTTTGAAATTTCGTTGACCAAGAGAAGTTGAAGCTGCATAGATTATTTGCACCGCTCCTATTATTACCAACCAGGGGGAAAATAGATAATGAGCATGAGGTAACAATTCCATATTGATCCGAATCAATCCGTATGCTCCCATCTTTAATAGGATTCCCGCTAAAAGCATACATGTACTGTAATGTGCTTCCCCATGGGTATCTGGTAACCACGTATGTAGAGGTATAATTGGCAATTTGACAGCATAAGCAATAAGGAAGCCAAAATAAAGCAGTATTTCCAATGTTGCAGGGTATGATTGATTAATCAATCTTTCCAAATCTAATCTTGGTTCGTTGGAACCATATAAGCCCATACCCAGAACTCCGATTAAGAAAAAAATGGAACCGCCTGCAGTATACAAAATAAACTTGGTAGCTGAATACAGACGCCTCTTTCCCCCCCACATGGATAAAAGTAAGTAAACAGGAATTAATTCTAACTCCCACATGATAAAAAAAAGTAAAAGGTCTCGTGAAGAAAATAATCCTATTTGACCGCTATACATTGCTAGCATCAGGAAATAGAATAATCGCGAATTCCGGGTAACTGGCCAAGCCGCTAAAGTAGCTAAAGTAGTGATAAATCCTGTCAATAAAATAGATCCTAATGAAAGTCCATCGATTCCTAATCTCCAGTGGAAATCGAAAACATCTATCCATTTAGAATCCTCCTTTAATTGGATTAAGGGATCCTCCAATTGGAAATGATAACAGAATGCATAAGTCATTAGAAGGAATTCTAATAAACAAATAGATATAGTATACCACCTAACGATTTTGTTTCCTTTATGAGGTAAAAAGAAAATTAATGAACCTGCAAATATCGGCAAAACAACAAGTATTGTTAACCAAGGAAAATAACTCATGATAAAGTAATAAAGACAAGATACGTTTTGACCAGAAAAGCCCATGCTCGATTATTTCGAGCACAGGCTTCTTCGGTAAAGAGGAATCAGACGATTCAAGTGGAGTTTTTTGTAACGTATCAATAAGATAGAGCCATGCTGCGGGTTGTTTCAGGCCCTAAATAAACGCGGACACTTAAAAAATCTGTTGGGCAGGCGGATTCGCATCTCTTACAACCCACACAATCTTCGGTTCTCGGCGCGGAAGCAATTTGCTTGGCTTTACATCCATCCCAAGGTATCATTTCTAATACATCTGTTGGACAAGCTCGTACACATTGAGTGCATCCTATACATGTATCATAAATTTTTACAGAATGTGACATTGGATCTATAAATTTTCCTTTTCAACATAAAAATTTTCGATCTGGTAAAAATGAAATTAGTACTATATAAGTTAGATGTATTGTAGACACCAGACGAAGCAATGGTTTATCCAAACTTTAACAAATAATTCTTAATCTGTTTGTGAGAAAGCGTGAAAAGAGCCAAGAGACTTGAATTTAAGGCTTCAACAGTCATAATTATACGAATTCTACATACTAATTCGAATTAGCCAATTTATTGGCTATCATCTTTTCAATATAAATTATTGCAATATTCAAATTGCAATATCAATGAATTGCAAAAATGCAATATTCAATAAATAAAAAAGAATACTCTGAAATAACCTACTCCAAAAATGGATATTTTCAAATAATAATAAGAAAATAAGATTCGATTTCTATTCATCTTAATGTTCCATATTATTATATATGTGCCTTTGTTTAGAGGATTCTATGTCTAATTATTCAAAAAATTAGATTGATTGATACGAGTTGATTTCCTGTTACGATGGATGGAAGAAAGAATGGATAGTCCAATAGCTGCTTCAGCAGCCGCAAGGGCTATAACAAAAATTGCGAAAATGTCTCCTTTTAATTGGCGACTATCAAATAGATCAGAAAATGTTACGAGATTTAGATTAATTGAATTCAGTATAAGTTCAAGACATATTAGAGCTCTAACCATGTTTCGGCTTGTGATCAATCCATAGATACCAATCGAAAATAAATAGACACTCAAAAAAAGTACATGCTCAAACATCATTAACTAACTCCTTATCAATCTCGATTCATTTCAATATGAGGACAAGAATTGAACCGATTCAATTAATTAGAATAGAACAATTACGCAACAAAAGAGAAAAGAAGGTATTTGTTGTGTTGGCAGTAGATGGGTTTTACTAAATCAAAATTGTGATTCTTTAGTTATTTATTTTAGATTTGAAATTCTAAGAATTTTGACTCATTCTAAGTATTTCTTATTGTCGAGCCATAGTAATTGCACCTATTAAAGAAACTAGAAGAATTAGGGAAATGAGTTCAAACGGAAGATAAAAATCGGTTGCTAAATGAATCCCAATTTGTTGAACGTTATTTATGAGACCCTGTTCTACTATTTGGTTTGATCTTGTAGTCCAAAGAATTCCATACCATGACGTATCTGGGATAGTAGTCATTAGTGAAAAAGGAATAGTTATACAAACGAGTAAAGTAAACCCATCTCCAATAGTCCAATAATTCTTATCTTTAGACCACTCTGAGCCGTTTACAAACATTACAGCAAATATGATCAAGACATTTATGGCTCCCACATAAATAAGAAGTTGTGCGACAGCTACAAAGTAGGAATTCAATAAAAAATAGAATAAGGATATACAAACAAGAACTAATCCCAGCGAAAAGGCAGAATAAATTGGGTTGGTAAGTAATACTACTCCTAGACCCCCTAGTAGAAGAACAAATCCCCCAAATAGCACAAGAATCTCATGTATTGGTCCAGGTAAATCCATTATGGATAAGAAGAAATTAATAGTATAAAATTTTTCATGAACTGACTAAAACTAAAAGATTAAAGGAAGGAAAAAGGGATTAGGATATTTTTTTGTATATAAGTTGTATAGTTAGAAATTCCATCCCGAAAATCTACTCTCATTTTAAATCAGGAATAATTTGCAATAAGCAGTAGTTATTAATTTTTCTTTATAGTTAGTAAAAAACTATTGGATTTTTCTAACAAAAAAAATCCTAGTAATCAGTAATCGTTCTTGAATTTAAAAATTTTTCTTCGTCTATTTTACTTTGAGGCGAATTCCTAATTGTTTGAATTGTGTAATCTCCCATTATGGAGATTGGTAACCGACTCAAAGCAATTTGATTGTAATTCAATTCATGACGATCATAAGTAGAAAGTTCATATTCTTCAGTCATTGATAAACAGCTTGTCGGACAGTATTCAACACAGTTACCACAAAATATACAAACCCCGAAATCAATACTATAATTAAGCAATTGTTTCCTTTTAATATCCTTTTCAAATCTCCAATCCACAAGGGGTAGGTCTATCGGGCATACGCGAACACATACTTCACAAGCAATACATTTATCAAATTCAAAGTGTATTCGCCCCCGGAAACGCTCCGATGTAATTGATTTTTCATAAGGGTAGTGAATCGTTATAGGTAAACGATTTGTGTGGGATAAGGTAATTATGAAACTTTGACCAATGTATCTTGCGGCGCGTATTGTTTGTTGACCATAACTAATGAACCCAGTTATCATAGGGAACATATTCTAAATATCTATGAAAAAGATATGTTTCTTTCTCTTGTTTGAGAGAACTTTTGTGTTGAAGATATTCTTACTGTTATTGTATTATCTTATTTATAGTGAAACTAGTTGGGAAGAAGTTGTTAATAAGAGATTGCCCAGAGAAATGGGTAAAAGAAATTTCCATCCAAGATTTAATAACTGATCCATTCTCATCCTGGGTAAAGTCCATCTTATTGTGATAGAAATGAAGAGAAATAAATAAGCTTTAGTTAATGTAATAAGGATACCCATTATCATTTCCAAAATTCCAACCGTTTTATTCATTTGGAAAAATCCAAAAAAGGATATATAGGGAATAGAAAAATTCCACCCGCCTAAGTAGAGAACAGTTACAAATAAAGAGGAAACTAATAAATTTAGGTAAGAAGCAAGATAAAATAAACCATATTTAATACCGGAATATTCGGTTTGATAACCTGCTACTAATTCTTCCTCTGCTTCTGGTAAATCAAAGGGTAATCTTTCACATTCTGCCAAAGAAGAAATTAGAAAAACTAGAAAACCTATAGGCTGACGCCAAAGATTCCATCCAAAAAAACCATATTTTGACTGTGCTTCAACTATATCAACTGTACTTGAACTGTTAGATAATCATAGTCGATGGTAACATCACAGTTCCCACCGCTATTCCAAAACCGTACATGAAACCTTAGCTTCATACGGCTCCTCTATGATCAGAAAAAAGGAAAGGATTGTTTCATTTCGGTATTATCCCCTGTACGTAGATAGAATTAGGTAAGATAAAATTGATTGGAAAGTCCTAAATTAGACCAAAGCAATTCCGTCTGCTAGAATAATAAAAAAGCGCTTCCGAATTGATCTCATCCTTTATATAATAAAATGAAAATTTTTCTTTGTTCAGTAATAACTTAATATTGGAATAAAACACTCGTTATAGCAATTAATAAATGGAAAGAATTGGGCATTAGTTCATGAGGAATTCTGTATGAATATGGATAAAAGAAGGAAAGAATAAATAAGAATCCTTTTTTGTATTGCATTCCATATCTTTTGTCCTATTCTTCTTTCCCCGGGAAGGGGGTACTTAAAAAGAAAAAAGGAATAAAGGGTTAATTCGTTCTTGATAGCCATTTCCTTAACAAGTGAATGGGAACATACTCTGGATCGGAATCCGAAGAAAGTACTACTTGATCATTTCCACCAATTTCAAGTCCTTATTATGATTCCTTTTATGAGGAAAAATGTCTAATGATTTAGATTCTCTCATTACTAATCCTTTATGTACTTTAGTGTTCCTAATCCCTCACTAACTTTTGATGGATTCCCTTATGGTTATAAGTTATAGTAATAACTAAAAATATTCTAGTAATGGAATTCCATATCGCGAATCCTTTATTCTTGCCCGCTTCAAGATATGATGACTAATCAAACAATCTCAACCTTGGGGTAAAGAGTTTACACTGCTTATGTTTACTTCAACTTTTTTCTTGTACGTAGGAAATGAGATTTTTTCTTTTTACTACAAATTAATAAGCTGTTTTGTTTCACTCATATAGCTATCTAGTTTAACTTACCAACCTGAATACAAAATAAGAAAAGGAAGATAAGTATTCAATGTATTTTAGAGGAAAAAGCTCCTATTTTAACGAATCACACGTAGAGATATTGCTAGCACACAAAAAGTTAATGGTATTTCATAACTAATAGATTGAGCAGCCGCTCGTAGACCGCCTGAAAAAGAATATTTATTATTTGAGCTATATCCTGCCATAAGAAGACCAATAGGAGCAACACTTGAAATGGCAATCCATAAAAAAACACCAATACTAAGATCAGCTAAAACAAAACGATATCCCAAAGGGATAACTAAAAAACTTAATAAAATGGATATGACTGCTATAGAGGGTCCAATGCTAAATAAAGGAATTTCTCCTCGGGATGGGAGGATATCCTCTTTTAAAAGTAGCTTAGTTCCATCTGCTATAGCTTGAAGCAGTCCCAGGGGGCCAGCATATTCAGGACCAATACGTTGTTGTATCGATGCGGATATTTCTCTTTCTAACCACACAATTACGAGTACTTGTATTGTGATTCCCAGTAGGAGGGTCAAAATGGGTAGAATCCATATCAGTCCATAGACTTCTTTTAATAATTCCGATTTCGAAAAAGAATTGATAGTTTCTACCTCTACCCTATCTATTATCATTTCAACGATCAACTTCCCCCATAATGATATCTATACTACCTAATATCGTCATGATATCAGCCAATTTCATTTTTTTAACTAGCTGAGGAAGAATTTGCAAATTAATAAAACCGGGTGGACGAATTTTCCATCTCCAGGGGAAAAGACTATCATCCCCTACCAGATAAATTCCTAATTCCCCTTTTGGAGCTTCTACTCTTACATAAAGCTCTTGCTTTGATAATTCAAAATTGGGCGAAGGTTTTTTACCAAGAAATCTATATTCAAAATCATTCCATTCGGAATTCTTTGCTTTCTTAAAACGTCGGGCTTCCAAATTCTCATAAGGTCCTCCAGGAATTTTCTCTATAGCCTGTTGAATAATTTTGATGGATTCCCTCATTTCACCGATTCGTACTAAATAGCGAGCTAACGAATCTCCCTCTTTTTGCCATTGTATTTTCCAATCGAATTGATTGTAAGACTCATAAGGATCAATTTTACGAAGATCCCATTGTATTCCAGAAGCTCGTAACATTGGTCCCGATAAGCCCCAATTAACAGCTTCTTCTCCGCTAATAAAACCGACTCCTTCAACTCGTTCTAAAAAAATAGGATTCTGTGTAATAAGTTGTTGATATTCAACAACTCCTCGTAAAAAATAATCACAGAAATCTAAACATTTATCCATCCATCCATAAGGTAGATCGGCAGCTACTCCTCCGATGCGAAAGTAATTATGCATCATTCGCATACCTGTAGCAGCTTCAAATAGATCATATATCAATTCTCTCTCTCTAAAAATGTAGAAAAAAGGGGTCTGTGCGCCGAGATCTGCCATAAAAGGTCCAAGCCATAACAAGTGAGAAGCTATACGGCTCAATTCTAACATAATTACCCTAATATAGCTGGCTCTTTGGGGTATTTGAATATTCTCCAAGAATTCTGGTGCATTTACCGTTATTGCTTCTGTAAACATAGTAGCTAAATAATCCCATCGTGTTACATAAGGTAAGTATTGTATAATAGTTCTGTTTTCTGCGATTTTTTCCATTCCTCTATGTAAATAGCCTAATATGGGTTCACAATCAATAACATCTTCACCATCGAGAGTAACGATCAGTCGAAGAACACCATGCATTGATGGGTGTTGAGGGCCCATATTGACTATCATGAGATCTTTTCTTGTAAGCGGTAGACTCATATCCTTTCTTCCTTAATTCATTATTCCATAAAAATGGATTATTCCATGAATTCCTCAAAACGAGGCTCATCAAAATGCAAAATCTAAGACTACTATAAGACTACTAATAAAATAAGAAAAAAATTCGAACGATTAAATTACTTCTCCCGAATATCCAACTGACTGATTAATTTCTTATAACGTACTCTATTTTTCTTTGCCAAATAAGCCAGCAAACGTTGACGTTTTCCCAAAAGTCTTCGTAGACCTCTTTCCGATGAAAAATCTTTTTTGTGTAATTCCAAATGTGAAGCAAGTCTCCGTATCTTATTGGTGAAATTGAATACTTGAAATTCAACAGAACCCCTGTTTTCTTGTTTTTCTTCTTTAACCATAAATCAAAAAATTTTTCTACCTCCTTTCTTTTTCATGTATTTTTCTGATCAGGAAAAATAAAAAATTATGTCAGTTATTTTGAAATTATTCGAATCTCGTACACACAAAAATTTGCAATTATTCATCTACTGCTGGAATCTGGAATTTGGATTTATTTTATCGATGCAAATTGGATTTGGATAGAAGGGTACATTCTTTTATTTTAGATAGAAGAAATGTTTCTTCTATCTAAAATAAAAGAATTTTGCTGATTTATTTATTGCTATATCCAATTTATAGAATTGATACACCATTTAATTGATATCATTTAGCAAAATGAAACACAGCATATGCATCCATCTTTCGGCTCGAGAATTTCACGGGATAGAGATATAGTATAAGAAATAGGCTATTAAGTAACTCTAAATGAATTGTGGATACATCTGTATCCTTAACATACTGAAACGATTGCCATTATTCGTATCAAACCAATAGCGATTCATAAAAGCTAAATCT